TCATTCTATGACAACTCTCAGCAACTTACCCTCTATTTTTGTGCCTTTAGTAGGCTTAGTATTTCCGGCAATTGCAATGGTTTCTTTATCTCTTCATGTTCAAAAAAACAAGATTTTTTAAATATGATGGGGTCAAATCTTATCTATTTTTTTTTTCAAGACTTAGGCTTACTTGGATCATAGCACAAATATCTATTTTAGTCGAATAGGGTATAAACGTGGGGCTTCCTCCGAGCATAAGCTCGTATCCATGTGTAAACATGATATATGAGTAAATAAATTATAGCTATTTGAAAATAAATTGGTATCGGAATTCATTTCTGAAATGTAAAGTCAATATATCTATGTGGATATCTCTAAGAAATCATAGGAAAGTGAAAAGGATGGTATTTTTTTAGTTTAGATCTAAGCAACTCGATGAATTATTCCTAAAGGTTTACACCATAATAGTGCTAGTTGATGAGGTTTACTTTGGAAACAAAAAAATGAAAGTCAAATTTTGGTTATTTCCCAATTCCAATAAAATACAACTAGATCTAATATAGTATGAGTTGGCGATCAGATCGAATATGGATAGAACTTATAGCAGGATCTCGAAAAACAAGTAATTTCTGTTGGGCCTTTATTCTTTTTTTAGGTTCATTAGGTTTTTTATTGGTTGGAACTTCTAGTTATCTTGGTAGGAATTTTCTATCTTTATTTCCCTCTCAGCAAATAATTTTTTTTCCACAAGGGATCGTGATGTCTTTCTATGGAATTGCGGGTCTTTTTATTAGCTCCTATTTGTGGTGCACAATTTTGTGGAATGTAGGTAGTGGTTATGATCGATTCGATATAAAAGAAGGAATAGTATGTATCTTTCGTTGGGGATTTCCTGGAAAAAACCGTCGCATCCTCCTCCGATTCCTTATGAAAGACATTCAGTCTATCAGAATAGAAGTTAAAGAGGGTATTTATTCTCGTCGTGCCCTTTATATGGAAATCCGAGGCCAGGGGTCTATTCCCTTGACTCGTACTGATGAGAATTTGACTCTACGAGAAATTGAGCAAAAAGCTGCTGAATTGGCCTATTTCTTACGTGTACCAATTGAAGTTTTTTGAAAAAAAAAAAAAAAGAAATGAACTAAAGAATGAATGCTTTCTTAGCATTAGCAAAAGGGAAAAACGAAAACTCAAGAATTCCCTTTCGCTTTTTTATATAGCAATAATTTAATCAAAGTTTATTCAGAACGCTAATTTGAGCAAAAAGCAAACGTACATCGAACAATTATCAAAGGAAATGGTTTTTGTCCATAAAAATGTTTTTTTTTTTTTTTTTTTCGAAATTTTTAATCTTTTGATAGATCGGGGGTTCTTTCGTTTCGAAAACCAAAAAATATTCATTATTTGAAGTGACTCTTTCGTGCATTTATCGAAAGTCGACAATTGCTTCGAATTTGAGCAATTGATATATTTTGAAACAATATAGATATAATAATTAATAATTTTTTATATTTCTTCTTCGAATTGGAAGTGGACTCTTTCTTATTCTATATTGTTTTTTCTGTATTCTTTCTAAATTCGGGGAAAGGACTAATCACTGTACTGAATCACAAATACAAAAAAGGGAATAGATTCATGGGCTTGATTTGATGATTTGTAATGGAATAGAACTGATGCTTGATAGAAATAGTAGTATCATATAGAGTCGACGAATGAGGTGAGTTCATTTAAAAATTCAAATTCACAGATGAAAAAATGGCAAAAAAGAAAGCATTCATTTCCCTTCTCTATCTTGCATCTATAGTAATTTTGCCTTGGTGGATCTCTCTCTCATTTAATAAAAGTCTGGAATCTTGGGTTACTAATTGGTGGAATACTAGGCACTTCGAAATTTTTTTGAATAATATTCAAGAAAAGAGTATTCTAAAAAAATTCATAGAATTAGAGGAACTCTCCCTCTTGGACCAAATGATAAAGGAATACCCGGAAACACATTTACAAAAGTTTAACATCGGAATTTACAACGAAACGATCCAATTGATCAAGATGCACAATGAGGATCGTATCCATACGATTTTGCATTTCTCAACAAATATAATTTCTTTCGGTATTCTAAGTGGTTATTCTATTTTAGGTAATGAAGAACTTCTTATTCTTAACTCTTGGCTTCAAGAATTCCTATATAATTTAAGTGACACAATAAAAGCTTTTTCTATTCTTTTATTAACTGATTTATGTATAGGATTCCATTCGCCCCATGGTTGGGAACTAATGATTGGCTTGGTATACAAAGATTTTGGATTTGCTCATAATGATCAAATTATATCTGGTCTTGTTTCTACTTTTCCAGTCATTTTAGATACAATTTTAAAATATTTGATCTTTCGTTATTTAAATCGTGTATCTCCGTCACTTGTAGTGATTTATCATTCAATGAATGACTGAAAAATAATCGACTTATTCAATTTTCATGTTTGTTGCTTTGTACATAAGCAGTCAAAATTGTAATTATTCTTTC